TATTCAGACTCGATATGAATAGAAAACAATAGAATATACAATTAAAAAAAAATATTGAATATTATAGAACATAACTATTAATATAGCGATATAGAATTTTTATTTTTTATCACAAATCACTAATACAATTTACAATTCGAATATTATTAAATTCGATATTTTTTTAGTAAATTCTAGATCTTATTAGATTCGATAGTAAATATTTTTATTTTAGTTAGTTAGTTAGATAGTTAAATTATTTAAATTTGTCATTTTTGAATTTGAATTCAAATGACATTTGAAATTCTTTTTATTACACTTCTATATTTTCTATATTATTTGATTCCATATCATTAGGGATGATTAGTTCGAACTGATGAGACATTCCTCCGCTTTCATTCCATTCATAAAATTAATAAAGTAGTAATAAAGTAGTAAAGGCGGAAATTAAGACAACAAAAAAAGAGACCGTTCAAGTATTCAAAATTGCATGAGAGGGGCGACAGGTAGATATATGTAGATATATATAGGATATCTATTAATCTATATTGAATTACGGATCCAGAAATGATAAAATCCAATTTGATTGGCCAAATAGGGTCTCCTATAGAAGATAGGAGAAGACAGGTAAGAAATCAAAGAGGAAAAATGCTTCTTCGAAATAGGAATCGGTATCTAATATCTAATGAATTCAAAGGTTCCAGTAGAAATGAAAGAAAAAGGGAACGACATCATAACGCAATGAAATCCTAATCTTAACACAAAAGGAAGGGGATATGGCGAAATCGGTAGACGCTACGGACTTAATTGGATTGAGCCTTGGTAAGGAAACCTACTAAGTGATGACTTTCAAATTCAGAGAAACCCCGGAATTAAGAAAAAGGGCAATCCTGAGCCAAATCCTATTTTCAGGTTGAGAAAACGAAAACAAGGATAGGTGCAGAGACTCGACGGAAGCTGTTCTAACAAATGGAGTTGGCCGCGTTGGTAGAGAAATCTTTCCATCGAAAATTCAGAAAGGATGAAAGATATACATACGTATTGAATACTATATCAAATGATTAATGCCGACCCAAATGAGTCTGTATTTTTTCTATAAAAACGGAAGAATTGGTGTGATTCGATTCTTTCTTCAATGTAGAATCGAATATTCATTGATCAAAAGATTCACTCCATAGTCTGTAGATCCTCTTTTCAAGAACTGGATTAATCGGACGAGAATAAAGATAGAGTCCCGTTCTACATGTCAATGCTGGCAACAATGCAATTTTGAGTAAGAGGAAAATCCGTCGACTTAAAAAATCGTGAGGGTTCAAGTCCCTCTATCCCCAAAAAGCCTATTTGCCCCCCCAACTATTTATCCATTCTATCCCCCCCTTTCCTTGCGTGAGTGTCCTTATACACTCGCCCTATTCTTTTCTTTTTGAAATAGATCTGGTCGGAAATGTCTTATTATATCTTATATCTAAGATATACATCTTTGAGCAAGAAATCCCCTTTTGAATGATTTACAATCGATATCATTACTCATACTGAAACAGAAAAAGTCATCTTTTTTAAGATCCAAGAAATTCCAGTAACTAGATAAAACTTTGTAATCTTCTTTCGCCCTTTTAATTGACATAGACCCCCGCCCTCTAATAAAATGAGGATGCTACATTGGGACTTAGTCAGGATAGCTCAGCTGGTAGAGCAGAGGACTGAAAATCCTCGTGTCGCCAGTTCAAATCTGGTTCCTGACGCATGATTAATTTGGATGAGTCTCTCTTGAATAAATTAATTGATATGAATCGGCATCCCTATTCATTTTGAGTTTGGACGATAACACATACTTTTATCCATCTCGCCGAGATAGATCTCATCTATTTTTTTTTTATAGATGGGTAGAATTCTTTTAGATACTTTATCTAAAAGAATTCGATTCTATTTCATCTTTTTTATCTTTATGTCCATATGCCTTAAGTCAAAAAGAATGTTAATACTTCATATATATTCAAAAGACGCGTTCAAAAGGTTAAATAAGTTGTTTGAGATACTCCAAAGTCGAATCTAGAGAAATTGAAATAGACAAGATTAAGTTCAGATACAAATAAATAGAATCCGGTTCGATTTATTCATTCCTACCTACATAACTTTCTAGACTAGAACCGTCTAAGTAATATGCGCGGTACAAAGTAAAACTTCATGATACAGAACTCCTTTTGTTCATCCTATTGGTTTGGCTCATCTGAAATAGATATCTTCCAACCCAAATAAATGGAAGGCGAGAATTCCAAGGAATTCCTAATTTTTTTGTTATAGCCTATCGAGAATTTAAAAAAGACTTCCGTTATTCTGGTTAATCTAGAAGAGAACGTACAAGCTTTTGAATATCTGAAATTGTATAAGTGGCAATTTTTTTCTTATCATTCAATGAGCATCTTGTATTTCATAAAAATTGGGGGCAATATAATCCTTACGTAAGGGCCATCCTATCCAACTTTCGGGCATTAAGATACGTTTCAAGCGCGGATGATTGTCA